TGGATGAAACCACACCGAAAAATGCCATTGCCAAAAAGTGACAAGGTAAAATTTCCATTTCTTCATGAAAATCAATGTCCCTTTTGAAGCCAGAATGGATCTTTTTTGATACCTAATATAATGCATGAAAGGTTCCTTGACCAACCGCAGGTTTGCCCCCAAATCCTTAATCTTAACAAAGACGTTCACAAGACGTTCTATTTTTATATAGAAATAGATTCGTTCAAGAAAAACTCCAGAAGATGTTGATCGTAAATGAAAAGATTGGTTACGTAGAAAGACGAAAATGGATTCATATTCACATACGTGAGAATTATATAAGAATAAGAATAATCTTTTATTTTTTTTTGAAGAAGGGGAACTGGCTTTCTTTGGAATAAGAAGACTATTCCAATTACAATATTCATTGAGAAAGACTCGTAATAAATGCAAGGAGGAAGCATCTTTTACGCAATAGCGAAGGATTTGAACCAAGATTTCCACATGAACAGGGCGAGGTATTACCATATCTAACACAAAATTAAAATGTGAAAAAGTGTCCTCGAAAAAGGGAAATATTGAATGAATTGATCGTAAATTCTGAGATTTTCCTATCTTGTTCGTTTCCCCTTCTAGACAAGATAGGAATTGTAAAGAAAATGGAATTTCGACAATAAAAGCAAACCCCTCTGATATGATTTGAGAATACAAATTCTTGTTGCGCACCCAAAATGGATTTTGGTTAGAATCATTAGGAGAAATCAGAAAATGATTCTGTTGATACAGTCGAGTAATTAACCGTTTCACAATCAGTAAACTGGATTTATTGTCATAACCCAGATTTTCCGACAAAATCAATTTACTCAAAGCACGATTATGAGCAAATGCATAAATATACTCCTGAAAGATAAGTGGATATAGGAAGTCATGTTGTTGAGATCTCTCCAGCTGTAAATATCTTTGGATTTCCTCCATTTGAAATTCGATTTGAATTAAAGGTAGAAGATTGGGGGGGTTATCAAATGATACATAGTGCGATACAGTCAAAACAAGGTATTCTGTAAAAATCGATACCTCGGGGACAGATAAACTTATCAACAGATTCTCTACCCTCTCCTTTTTCCATCCATTTCATTTAATTCGTCTATGTTTATGTTATAGAATAACAAGATGGTTAGAAATCTTTTATTTTTTAAACCGAATCGCTCTTTTGATTTCGGAAAAAACTTTCTTTATCAATATACTGCTTCTTTTACACACGCATCTTCAGTCCATAATGGAGAATGTCAATAGTTAGGATTCATTAAAAAAAAAATAGAATCCACTCGTGGAGTGATAAGTGCTTCCCGTATCAGGCACCAATTTCTTTTTAACGTCTAGTTAGATCGGGAAATTATTCAAATTAAGAACAGAAGCCGGTTGCTTTTTCTTTCTGATAATTAATTGAAGCCACAGGGCTCCTATCCATTTATTCATTCGACCCAACTTTCTTTTGTTCCGTTCCAAGAATTCGAAAAAGGTTTTATACCAATCCGATAAGAATGAAATATCCTCAGAACTCTCCATTGATACGACATGCTATTTTTTCCATTTATTCCCTTTCAGGATCAGTCGCGGTCTTCCAAAGTTTACCAAGGTTACGGACGAATTCGTCACTTCATCCAAATGTGTAAAAGATTCTAGCCGCACTTAAAAGCCGAGTACTCTACCGTTGAGTTAGCAACCCGAAAAAAACAAACATAGATTAAACAAAACCTCAACAAAGGGTGTATAGATACAATCAAATTCAATTAAATTGATTTTAAACAAAGAGAAAAAAATATATTATACAAACTAATCAAACCCTTGAGTTAACAAATCTAACAAAAAAACAGATTTGATAATGGATTCAAAACATAAAAATGAAGTGATTCGATGAAAATACAATTAGATGAAAATACAAGAAATTGTCAGATAAAATAAAAGAAAAAAAAAAAGATACAGCATTGTGAAAATGGATAGAGCATCTCTTATGTTATCTAGCTTTCTTTCAATCAAAAAAACCTCTTGTATCAAAGAAAACATCATTTGAATAAGATAAAGTAACAAAACTATGGGACAAAAATAAATAGACCCGGATCGCTTATCACGATGAATTATATTTGTTCAATACACTGTTGTCAATATAAATGTTGAGAAAAGAATACATTGGAAAAGAGAAATTGCATGAAATAAAATCCTTTTTGAAATCCTTTGAATTTCAATTTAACAATGAAATACAATAATATTCAAAATTGTCTTGGATTGACACTACATATCTAATCTACATAGATAGAATAAAGTATAAATCGAAGAATAAAAAAGGAAGAATTCAAAAAAAAATATCGGATTTTTTAGTCCCTAATGCTAATGTATTTCATCAATCTAAGTGGAATAAGCAAAGTAGATTCCTTGTTCTTGCTTAGTCGAGTTCCAATGAAAACCACACAATTAAATAAAGGAAATGCGGAAATTTGATATTTATAAGATCTATCAATTTGGTCATTCTAGACCATCTAGACCATAAGATTCGACAGAAACTATGATAAATAAATATGAATACGGAAGAAAAAAAGAAAAAGGGGGGCAAGTAGAAAAAAGTTAGACAAAGTTATATACAAGTCGCTACCCCCCCTGGTATTTCTTTAATTGAATTTCATTTGATTAGGCGGAAGTTCCTTAAAAACTGCGGCTTTCTTTAAAAGATTCTGAACAGTTCCCGTGGGTTGAGCACCCCTTTCAAGGAAATAGAGAATAAGAGGAACATTTAAAAAAGTTTGATTCTTCATTGGATCATAAAAGCCCACCCTTCTAAGATCTTTTCCTTCTCTTCGGGATCGAACATCAATTGCAACGATTCGATAGATGGCTCATTGGGATAGATGTAGATGAACAATACCCCCCCTAGAACCGTATAGGAAGTTTTCTCCTCGTACAGCTCGCGAAAAAATGATTTGATTCGAAGTTTTGTCTATATATGCAATTCTAATAAATTAAATGACAAATGCGCCCATAAAATTAATTAGACTATGATTTCAGTCTTTTTTTCTTCCTGAAAATGAAAAATAAACCATTCGTACTCATAACTCAAGTTGGATAACTCTCAAATAGTTCAAAGGAAAAATCTTTAGTCAATTTCATTTATTGAGTCGTCTTTACTCCCTTTTGTTTGTCTCGTTTAAACCATTTCAAATTATATTTGGATTCTTTAGTGCGATCCAGTTATTGAGACGATTGAGACAATTAAAAGGGTGTTTCCTTGTTCTTAGATCCTTTCCTTATTTTTAATCATTGGGTTTAGACATTACTTCGGTGTTTCTTAATTCTTTCAAAATAAAATGGCAGCAACATACCCCCTTTTGATTTCTTTCGATCAAAAAATCCTATGGACAGTCGATTCCCGCGTGATACACTTTGAATCGAAAATTTTGAATCAATTTCAACAAGTTTTGCTTTTGAATTGGAAACTTGCTCGAATTAGATCCTTTCGATTCCTATATATGTTCGATATATTTACGAAGTTGTTCCTCCAATTGATTGGCATTAACCCTAGATCCTTGCCTCCGAGAAATAAATTTTTCTATTCGAGCTCCAGCGTGCACTATTTACAACCGAACAAAAAACGAAGGGTTCGGGTGTAACAGAACAAACAATGTCGAGCCAAGAGCACCCTTATTCCTAGACAAATCAAAAATGGTGGATGTAAAAATCCACAACGGATCGTGTCCTTCAAGTCGCACGTTGCTTTCTACCACATCGCTTCAAACGAAGTTTTACCATAACATTCCTCTAATTTGGAACCGGTATGAAATTGATTCAATTAGGGAATCATGAATAGTCACTGGTTCAGCTGTCCATAGACATCGTAATCTAGACTTTTCTTCTATATATGAATATATGATATGTGGAACTATTTTTCTGAAAAAGTCTTAGCAAGACAGCATTTTTAACATACATAAATAATATATAGATCCGAGAAAAAAATAGAAATAGAGAAACGAATAACTTTTTGAATCTGCATCTTCAAGTGACTCAATAGGATAGATTAAACGATTTCTTACTTTTTCAAAGCTTCCGCGTACAAGGAATCTTTCTAATTGAAATTGAAAAGGTTTCCTATTTCTACATCATTATTATTATTAAATGGAATTTGAAGAAAATTGGACAATAAGCATCACCTTTTATCTTCATAGGAGGATCGGTCTTTCTTTTTGAATTGACTCATCACTGATTGAATTTCAAATATAAATTTGAAAGGGGAGGTTCTTCGTATCTATCAGATAGACTGAACAATTGTCACTGTTATAGATATTCTAGATTATCGAATATCTATAATTTAAGTTTAAATAATTTAAGGATTACAAATCTTTTTCACAAAGAACCAACAATTTTCTTGTCATTGAAATAGAATGATACGTAACATTTATATGATTATATTATATGATTGATATGTATTTGGTTTAAGTGGGGTTGAGGAATATTGACTCTTGTGAGAAAGTGAATACAAAGGGATAGGATAAATCACCCCTGCCTCAAGCCTTAAATAGATAATAGATTTCCCATTTTTCATTCGAGTCAAACACGAAATACCTAAATCAAATTAGATTCAAAGAAAAAACATCAGCTCCAAAACATATTTCTATATAATATGGAACTTGATCATTTATTAATGAAATTCGAACAGACACAGATATTAAAATTAATATGGATTAACTCCTACCCACTCCCCTATTTCTTTCTATAGGAATAATGGAGCATAAAAAATGGACTGCGCTGGGACGGAAGGATTCGAACCTCCGAATAGCGGGACCAAAACCCGTTGCCTTACCACTTGGCCACGCCCCATTTCAATTTCTAATCGACACTAAGAAACAATAATATTGGTATTGCTTGTTTGTCAACTCGAGTCCAAATATCTATAGATCCATAGAATCGATTGGTACTAGGATTTTGATACATATAGATATAGAATTCAACTGAATTTATTGATCATTGCATAGAATTCAATTAAGATATTGTATGAAAGTATGATTTCTTCTATCCTCCTTTGAGAATTGGAGGATTTTTGGTTGGGTGGATTCAAAGAAAAAGAAGGGTTTTTGTCTGCCTTACTTACTTTTTCCTTATATCAAAAACGCAATCAAAATGCAATTATCTCCAATAACAAAATGTCTGTTATGCTTAATATCGTTAGTTTGATCTGTATTTGTATTAATTCTCCCTTTTATTCGAGTAGTTTTTTCTTCGGCAAATTGCCCGAAGCCTATGCTTTTTTGAATCCAATCGTGGATGTTATGCCAATCATACCTTTGTTTTTTTTTCTCTTAGCTTTTGTTTGGCAAGCTGCTGTAAGTTTTCGATGAGATCCTGAATAATAATATCCTAGAAAATGTATGATTTCCTCGATAAAAAAATTCTAACAATTGAAAAAATAAGATAAGTTTTAGAGTATGAACCCTCGATTCACACGCTGAAATTCGTGTATAGTCGACAAAACCCAGGCTTACCCTCATTTTTGACCCCCTTTCCAGTGAAAGACCCTAACCCTATTAGGGTCTCCCACAATATAATATCTAATTTGGATATAAACCCAAATTTGGGTTAATGAAAAACAAATGAATTTGTGACAATGCATTTCTAGAAAAACCTCATTTCTTTAGGATATGTGGTAGAAAAATAGAAGATCTATTCTCTTTTTTTTTTTTTCAAAAAAACCATCTTGGAGATTGTGTAATGCTTACTCTGAAACTCTTCGTTTATACCGTAGTGATATTTTTTGTGTCTCTCTTTATCTTTGGATTCCTATCTAATGATCCAGGGCGAAATCCTGGACGTGAAGAATAAAATACAGGGGGTTTTCCTTGGTTTTAGTTAATTTGCAAATTTTCTTAGGATTTTATCTATTCTACACGTTTCACTAAGATTTTGAAAATTTGAAAAAAAAACCAAATAAATTCATCAACGGAAACGGAAAGAGAGGGATTCGAACCCTCGGTACGAATAACTCGTACAACGGATTAGCAATCCGACGCTTTAGTCCACTCAGCCATCTCTCCCAATTGAAAAAGATAATTACTACATTACACATAATGTAAAGAATCTTTCTTCTTTCTCTATTCTATTATATATATAGAGATCCATAAATCGGGAATTTCCTTTATCTAAAAGATGGGCTCGACCGCCCGAACAATCGAACTCAAAAAAATCAGCAAGACCCATTTATGTTGATTTTGTTCGAAAGGCCCTTCTTATTCTCATGGCCCGGCCCGGTCAGTACCTAGCCGGGCTCTTTTTTTTGTTCCAACGAATTATAATGATTTATCTGATATCTGATTTGAAAACAAAAAGACTTTTGTTATTATATTATTATATGCAATTGGATATTTTATATTCAAGCAACAAAAAAAAAGAACAAAGACTATTTACATTCTTTTTCTTGTTATATTTTACCGAACTCAAAAAGAAACTATCGATTCTTCCACAATTTTCATTTTGATCTCCCCGCAAAAAAGTGCAACGTTCTCATTTTGATGATTCTTTGATGATCCTATCTTGCTCATGCTCAACGATCTTGTTCGACAAAAGATCCATTTGTATACAATAATCATATTGTAGCGGGTATAGTTTAGTGGTAAAAGTGTGATTCGTTCTATTAACCGTTAATAGTTAAAGGGTCTTTCGGTTTTATTCATATTCCGACCAAAAACTTTATTTCTTAAAAAGATTTAATCCTTTACCTCTCAATGAGAAATTCGAGAAAAAAATACGAATTCTCGTGATTTGTATCCATGCGTCACTTATAAATTGAAAAGTTGGATTATGAAATTGCGAAACAGAATTTTGGAATTGGACCAAAAATTCCAATTGAATAAGTATGAGTAAAGGATCCATGGCAGAAGATAGAAAGTCCATTTCGAATCGTAACTAAATCTTCCATTTTTTTTTCTAAAGAAATAAATTGGAGCAAAATAGCTATTCAACGACGACTTTGGTTTACTAGAGACATCGACATATTGTTTTAGCTCGGTGGAAACAAAATCCTTTTCCTTAGGATCCTCTCAAATAGAAATAGAGAACGAAGTAACTAGAAAGATTGTTAGAATCACCTTCTTCTAGAAGGATCATCTAGAAAGCGATTCATTTTGTTTGTTTGTATTCAAACAAAAAGCTGACGTAGGTGTTATGGGTATCATTTTGTTCATTTTGTTCACATCTTAGATCTATGAATTTACTCATATTCCATAAAGGAGCCGAATGAAACCAAAGTTTCATGTTCGGTTTTGAATTAGAGACGTTCAAAGCAATGAATTGAACGTCGACTATAACCCCTAGCCTTCCAAGCTAACGATGTGGGTTCGATTCCCGCTACCCGCTTATTTCCTTTTTTCTAAATATTCTATTCGAATTCTATTCTAGAATATAGAAAATCTATTTTAATTACGATTAGTGAATCATTGAATATACAATTCCAAAAAAGATCTCACATATAATCCTATTTTTTTT